AATCCATTTTATTCCATTTATTCAAAGACAAAACTTCAACAATCATTTAACCAAAATCAAGGAACTGTTCGTACGTTGTTGGGTATAAACAAAGAATCTCAATTTTGTATAATTTTGTCATCATCCAATTGTTTTCGAATAGGTCCATTCCCATCCAAAGGTGTAAAATCTCACAAAGAATCAATTCAAAACGATTCCCTAAGTTCAATTAGGAATTCGTTTGGTTCTTTAGGGACAGCCCTTCCAATTTCTAATTTTTTTTCATTTTACCATTTAATAACTCATAATCAGATCTCGGTAATTAATTATTTGCAACTTGACACGTTAAAACAAACCTTTCAACTAATTAAATTTCCGTATTATTTAATGGATGAAAATGGAAAAATTTATAATCCCGATCCATGCAGTAACATCATTTTGAATCCATTGAAATTGAATTGGTATTTTCTTCATTATAATTTTTGTGAAGAGACATCCACAAAAATTTATCTTGGACAATTTGTTTGTGAAAATGTATGTATGACCAAAAATGGACCATACTTAAAATCGGGTCAAGTTATAATTGTTCAATTTGACTCCGTAGTAATAAGATTGGCTAAGCCCTATTTGGCTACTCCGGGAGCAACAGTTCATGGTCATTATGGAGCAATCGTTTATGAGGGGGATACATTAGTTACATTTATATATGAAAAATCGAGGTCTGGTGACATAACGCAAGGTCTTCCAAAGGTGGAACAAGTTTTAGAAGTTCGTTCCATTGATTCAATATCTATGAATCTAGAAAAGAGGATTGATGGTTGGAACGAACGTATAAGACGAATTCTTGGAATTCCTTGGGGATTCTTGATTGGGGCTGAGCTAACTATAGCGCAAAGTCGTATCTCTTTGGTTAATAAGATCCAAAAGGTTTATCGATCACAAGGGGTGCAGATACATAATAGGCATATAGAAATTATTGTACGTCAAATAACATCAAAAGTCTTGGTTTCAGAAGATGGAATGTCTAATGTTTTTTTGCCCGGAGAACTTATTGGATTGTTTCGGGCAGAACGAACGGGGCGCGCTTTGGACGAAGCAATATGTTATCGAGCTACCTTATTGGGAATAACTCGAGCATCTTTGAATACGCAAAGTTTTATATCCGAAGCGAGTTTTCAGGAAACTGCTCGAGTTTTAGCAAAAGCGGCTCTCCGGGGCCGTATCGATTGGTTGAAAGGACTAAAAGAAAATGTTGTTCTAGGGGGAATGATACCTGTTGGGACCGGATTCAAAGGAGTCGTACACCATTCAAGTCAACATAAGGCTATTCCGTTGAAAACAAAAAAAAAGAATCTATTCGAGGGAGAAATGAGAGATATTTTGTTTTACCACAGAGAATTATTTGATTCTTATCTTTCAAAGAATTTCTGTGATAGATCAAAACAACAATGATTTTTGGGGTTTAATAGAATAGATTCATCTTTTTTATCTTTTATGTATTTGTTATGGTTATTTAATTTAGTAATAAAAAAATTAGTAATTAGTAATAAAATAAAGAAATTCAAAAAATAACGAAATAGAAAGGAATTAATGGTTTGCGTTGTATATCAATGGCCAATCCGTGGTAGAAAAGAAGGTTCCCTTGGAACAATTATTTATTTCAGAATACCTCATCTCTTTATTAAAAAAAGAGAAAGTGTGGGGAGAAATGACAAGAAGATATTGGAACATCAATTTGGAAGAGATGATGGAAGCGGGAGTTCATTTTGGTCACGGTACTCGTAAATGGAATCCTAGAATGTCGCCTTATATCTCTGCAAAATGTAAGGGTATTCATATTATAAATCTTACTAGAACTGCTCGTTTTTTATCAGAGGCTTGTGATTTAGTTTTTGATGCATCAAGTAGAGGAAAACAATTTTTAATTGTAGGGACAAAAAATAAAGCAGCTGATTCAGTAGCATGGGCTGCAATAAGGGCTCGCTGTCATTATGTTAATAAAAAGTGGCTGGGGGGTATGTTAACGAATTGGTCCACGACAGAAACGCGACTTCAAAAATTCAGGGACTTGAGAATGGAACAAAAGACAGGGAGACTCGCTCGTCTTCCAAAGAGAGACGCAGCCGTGTTGAAGAGACAATTATCTCACTTGCAAACATATTTGGGCGGGATCAAGTATATGACAGGATTACCGGATATTGTAATCATCGTTGATCAACAAGAAGAATATACAGCCCTTCGAGAATGTATTACTTTGGGAATTCCAACGATTTGTTTAATCGATACAAATTGTGACCCGGATCTCGCAGATATTTCGATTCCGGCAAACGATGACGCTATAGCGTCAATTCGATTAATTCTTACTAAATTAGTATTTGCAATTTGTGAAGGTCGCTCTAGCTATATAAGAAATCCTTGATTCATAATAAAATCAAAAATGGATTTGCTAAGTTCTATATCGGTTCCTATATCCTGAATCTCAAAAACTAGTTAAAAACTTGGAATATGATATTATTTAATTTTATTTAATTAATCGGTATTTTAAATAGAAATTTAAAGTAAACAAGTCGAGAAAGAGATGGTTGAATCAAAATAATTTTTTTTTAAGTTATATTTCTGTCAGAGGACAATATGAATATTCCATCATATTCACTTAACACACTAAAGGGGTTATATGATATATCTGGTGTGGAAGTAGGCCAACATTTCTATTGGCAAATAGGAGGTTTCCAAATTCATGGCCAAGTACTTATAACTTCTTGGGTTGTAATTGCTATCTTATTAGGTTCAGCTGCTATAGCTGTTCGGAGTCCACAAACTATTCCGACTGGCGGTCAAAATTTCTTTGAATATGTCCTTGAATTCATTCGAGACGTGAGCAAAACTCAAATTGGAGAAGAGTATCGTCCTTGGGTTCCCTTTATTGGGACTATGTTTCTATTTATTTTTGTTTCGAATTGGTCAGGGGCTCTTTTGCCTTGGAAACTCATACAGTTACCTCATGGGGAGTTAGCCGCACCCACCAATGATATAAATACGACTGTTGCTTTAGCTTTACTCACGTCAGTAGCCTATTTCTATGCGGGTCTTACAAAAAGAGGATTAAGTTATTTTGGTAAATACATTCAACCAACCCCAATTCTTTTACCCATTAACATCTTAGAAGATTTCACAAAACCTCTATCACTTAGTTTTCGACTTTTCGGAAATATATTAGCGGATGAATTAGTAGTTGTTGTTCTTGTTTCTTTAGTACCTTTAGTGGTTCCTATACCTGTCATGTTTCTTGGATTATTTACGAGTGGTATTCAGGCTCTTATTTTTGCAACTTTAGCTGCAGCTTATATAGGCGAATCCATGGAGGGTCATCATTGATTAGTGTTAGGAAGAGTCTATCGTTTAGTTTAGATCCAGGTAATATATCTATGTATCAAGACATTCTATCAAGATAATCTATGTTATCGAGAACATATAAATGTCAAAATTCATACAGTCTAACCGGAATAGAAAAAAAAATATTCGAGCGAGAAGTGTAAAATAAAAAAGAAAAGAAGGCGTTGGTTAGTAGAGAGGGGGTGCCGCAGGTATGTGGAATCTAATGACTATTAAGTAAATTCTTGCAGATTAGATGGTTCGAAGAATGATTAGAAAATCCGATTGAATTAAAAATGGAATCGCCGGTTTACGTTATTGAAGAAACATATGTATATTTTATATTAGAGATTGGCAAGTTATATATGAATGAATATTTCATTTGCCCTACTTAAATTTCTTAAATTTCGGATACCAACTGAAGTCCTTCCGTTTTGTTTAGGACTGCGAATTGAATGAATAAACAGATAAAATAACGAAAAAGATCGAAGAATGATTAATGATTAGAAAAAATAAATGGAAAACTCGGGTTGTATTAATTCAGAAAGACTCAACAAATAGGAACTAAAAAAAGATTAAGTCTTTCTAATGATCGAATGATTCAATAATATTACTATGTTATTATTTCAATTTGGCGCTTTTATTTTAGTTATTTCGACTGGATGAATATTACTAACGGAATAATTAAGTCCTAATGCATTGGTTGATTGTATCATTAACCATTTCTTTTTTTTGTGTGTGAGGAACTTATCATGAATCCATTGATTTCTGCCGCTTCCGTTATTGCTGCTGGATTGGCTGTAGGGCTTGCTTCTATTGGACCTGGAGTTGGTCAAGGTACTGCTGCGGGACAAGCTGTAGAAGGTATTGCGAGACAGCCCGAAGCAGAGGGAAAAATACGAGGTACTTTATTACTTAGTTTAGCTTTTATGGAAGCTTTAACAATTTATGGATTGGTTGTAGCATTAGCGCTTTTATTTGCGAATCCTTTTGTTTAATCTCAAAAAAGAAATATGATAAATACATATTTCTTTTATAGTCTTGGATTTGCAGGTTGCTTTTTCACATTTATAGTAAAATATCGCTCCTACACAATTACTCATTCGTTGCGAAAATAACCCACGGGAAGGACTTATTTGAGGATGAAGAATTAGTGTTACCCACTCGCTTTCTTCCTTCCTTCCCCTTCTTAGTTCCAAGGCGAAGTCTTGCAACAAAGGAGGTATTTCGCAATTCGCATGAAACCTAGTACCTAATTAATATTAAGAATTCTATTCCAAAAAATGAAGTATTATTCTTATTGGAAATTAGGGAATCTCAATATAAAATAAATAAAAAAGAATTTTTCAAAACTTTTTTTATTTATTTTATATTTATTAAGTACCAACGAAGTGAAATAATACAATGATTTTTTTAGTTTATTTATAAGAGGAGATCATATGAAAAATGTAACCGATTCTTTCGTTTTCTTGGGTCACTGGCCATCCGCCGGGAGTTTCGGGTTTAATACCGATATTTTAGCAACAAATCTAATAAATCTAAGTGTAGTTCTTGGTGTATTGATTTTTTTTGGAAAGGGAGTGTGTGCGGGTTGTTTATTTCAAAAATAGGTTGGATTCAACCAACTGTACCTCTTTTTGTCTTTATAA